AAAGACAGATTGCCTATCTTTTCTTTCATCTCGGGCGAAATACGATCGGGGGGGGCTAATTCAAACCCCTCTGGTAAAATAAGAACGGCCCCTACATTCAAAGCCCCCTTTTTACCATTAGCAAGAACTTGTTTCAGTTGCATATCATAAGGAATTCTAACAACTGCTTCAAATACAGTATCAGGAAGTATGGCCTGTGGAACCTCAATATCCACAGGCTTATTAGCTAAATGACAATTGGCACATACAATACGACCAGTTGCTTCTCGTGGATTTTCAAAACCCTGCTGCGCAAAAATGGGATACGCATTTGAAATGAATGCCCGAGTTATTATATATATCATGAACGATACGGAAATGAATCGAGTAATCTCTTCCTTTATCGAAGAAAGGGTATTTCTAATTTGCATGGTCCAATCGTTGATGCTGAAAATTTCTACAATAAAATTTGGTGGGTCACTAGTATAGTTCCCCATCCACTATTCTGCTATTTACTGAAATAATTTTACTGGAATATCCGATTACTGGAATATAGGAGGAATCCTCTCGATGGGTAGAAAGAGTAAGGTAAGTACGACTTTAAATGTTTTGCTTATGTACAAAGTCTGAAACATTCTAATTGGATCAGTGAATCGTTTTTCAGTCATCCATTGAACGATAAATCACTACAAGTGGCGGAGATACACGATTTAAATAACGAAAAATCCAATATTTCAAAATTGTATCTAAAATGACTGGAAAAGTGGAAACAAGACCAGATAGAATTTGATCATTATGAGCAAATCCAAAATCGTTGTAGACATAGCCAATCATTAGTTCCCAACCGTGGGGCGAATGGAATCCGATACATAAATCAGTTACTAAAAGAATCGAAAAGGCTTTTATTGTGTCGCTTAAATTATATAGGAATTCTTGAACCCAAGAGTTAAGAATAACAAGTTCCTCATTACCCAGAATAGAATAACCGCTTAGAATAACGAAAGAGATTATATTTGTCGAGAAGTGAAAAATCGTATGGATATGATCCTCATCGTGCATCTTGATCAATTGGATTGTTTCTTTGTGGAGCCCTATACGAAGCTTTTGTAGATGCCTTTCCGGGCATTCCTTTATCATTTCGTCCAAGAGGAATAGTTCCTCTAATTCTATGAATTTTTCTAGAATACTCTTTTCTTGAATATCATTCAAGAAAGTTTCGGATTGCCTAGTATTCCACCAATTAGTAATCCAAGATTCCAGACTTTTATTAAATGAGAGAGAAATCCACCAGGGTAAGAATACTAAAAATACTATAGACGAGAGATATCTAATGGGAATGGGTGCGTTCTTTTTTGTCATTTTTTCATCTGTGAATTATTACTGAAACCACCTCATTTGTAGACTCTATTCGATCTAATATTTCTAGCCAAGCACGGGTTCTATTATAAGGTATCGCGCCTATGAATCGAGTCTCGGTTTTTTAGTTGTGATTCAAGGACTAACCGATGAATCACAACTAAAAAACCGAGTGGCAAAAAAAGAAAGAAAAGGTCTCATTATAAGAGATCCAATTCTTTGGTCATTAAGAAAGACAAACGAAAGGATAAAAAGGGTTTCGTTTTATGTTATAGCTGTTCCATACACGTTTGCCTTGCTTTGGCCCGACTGGACATTCTGAAGAAACTTCAATTAAGTAAGTTATGCTATAGAAAAAGAAAAAGGAAGATTCTTGGGTTTGTTCCTCCTGCTGAGAAAGCATTTATTCTTCAGTTCATTTTTCTTTTTCAAAATAGGTCAATTGGTACGCGCAAGAAATAGGCCAATTCCGCAGCCTTTTGCTCAATTTCTCGCGGAGTCAAATTCTCATCAGTACGAGTCAACGGAATAGCCCCCAGGCCTCTAATTTCCATATAAAGGACACGACGAGCATAAATACCCCCTTTCACTTCTATTCTGATGGACTGAATATCTTTCATAAGGAATCGTAGAAAGATGCGGCGATTTTTTCCAGGAAATCCCCAACGAAAAATACACACTATTCCGTCTTTTCGATCAAATCGATCATAACCGCTACCGACATTCCATGTAATTGTGCACCACAAATAGGAACTAACAAAGAGACCCGCGATCCCATAGAAAGACATCACGATCCCTTGTGGGAAAAAACAGATTTGCTGAGACGGAAATAAAGATATCAAATTCCTATCAAGATAACTAGAAATTCCAACCAATAAGAATCCTAATGAACCTAAAAAAAGGATAAAGGCCCAGCAGAAATTACTTGTTTTGCGAGATCCTGCTATAAATTCTATCCATATATATTCTGATCGCCAACTCATACATACTCGATCCAGTTGCATTTTCTTGGAATTGAGAGAATAACCAAAATAAATTTGACTTTACTTTTTTTTGTTTCCGAAGTAACTTTCATCAACTAGTACTATTCTGATGTGAACTTTTAGCAGTAATTCATCAAATTAGTTAGATATAATAAAATAAGAACATCCCCTTCGTAGGATTCCCTATAGATAGATACATATAGATTAGATAGCTACATACATATAGATACATTGACTTAAATTTCAGACATGGGCTCGGATCCTGGCCTATTTTTGAAAATAGATAGAATTCATTTCCATTTACCCATATATCCTGTTTATGCATGCATAAGAGCTCCTTCATTTATGTTCGCAGAAAGCCGCCTGTTATTTGTTATTGTTATACAATACTCTACTAAATGGATATCCGTGCCGTGTTTGCTAAGTCTTGAAAAAAAAAACTAGAGGAGATTTGACCACATCGGATTTACAAAATCTTATTTTTTTGAACATGAAAAAATAAAGAAGCCATTGCAATTGCCGGAAATACTAGGCCCACTAACGGCACAAAAATAGAGGGTAAGTTGTTGAGAATTGTCATAGAATGGGTACCTCGATTTAATATTTGTACCTGTTATTATTATAAAGATATCTTATAATAATTCTAATTCATATTCTAATTCGTATAGAAGTATACTAAGTATATATACTAAGTATATATAAGTGAGTCTATAGAATAAGTGCAAGGAATGTAGAACTAAATAAACGGACTTATTCATCTTTCTACATGAAATATCTGTTATGTATGATAATCCACTTTCTTTATTATTCTATTCTTACTTCTTTTATTTTTCTATTGTTCGTATATTCTAATTTCTTTTTTAATATTTAATACAAAAAGAGTTTTTTACCAAATTCCCGAAAGATTCGTTAGAATCCGATCCAATATCCAATAGCAGGGATTCTTAGAAAAAATGGGGATTCTTGGGAGATATAGAAAGATGCAAGATTCTATATTTTTTCTATATTTGAGTTCTATATATATACATATGCAAAATACATATGCAAAAGGGGACCACGAAATTCATTTTATTTGCCTTGCCTCCTAATTCTAAGGAAGAATTCGCTTTTTATGTTGTTTTGTTGATAGAGGGTTACTGATTAGTAATCAGGAATATCGGTAAAAAAAAATAATTATCCGCATGATTCTTTATACAAATACAATTAAATCTTATGTCACCAAAGAAAAGTCCATTTTTATTTATTTTGATTTTGATAAATTAACTAACTAATTGTTCACCACAAAAAAAATTTAACTTAAGACTCTACTTGATTGAATTTTATTCAAAGGAAAAAAAGCGTGGAGCTGAAATAACTCACTCAGAACACCTTTTAAAGGATTACGTGGTACGATTAGATCGAATAAGCCCTTATGGAATAAATATTCAGACACTTGTGAACCTTCAGGTACTGCCTTATTCAATGTTTGTTCAATTACTCTTTTACCCGCAAAGGCAATATAGGCATTCGGTTCGGCAATAATGATATCCCCCAACATACCAAAACTAGCTGTCACTCCACCAGTAGTAGGAGATGTAAGAATCGATACATAGAATAACTTTTGATTTGATTGATAATCATATAAAGCGGAAGATATTTTAGCCATTTGCATCAAGCTCAAACTTCCTTCTTGCATCCGTGCTCCTCCGGAAGCACACACCAGAATAAGAGGTAAAAATTTATTGGTAGCATACTCGATCAAACGGGTGATTTTCTCACCTACTACGGATCCCATACTGCCCCCCATAAACTGAAAATCCATAACCCCAATTGCGATGGGAATCCCATTTAGTTGACCTGTACCTGTTTGAACAGCCTCTGTTAATCCTGTCTTTCTTTGATAAGAATCAATACGATTTTTATAAGGTTCCTCTTCGGAATGAAATTCAATGGGATCCAGAGAGACCATGTCGTCATCCATCGGATCCCAAGTACCTGGATCAATCGAAAGTTCGATTCTATCTGAACTACTCATTTTCAAATGATATCCGCATTGTTCACAAATATTCATTTTTGACTTCAAAATTTTCTTATAATTTAATCCATAACAATTTTCGCATTGAATCCACAAATGCCTGTATTTTTGAGTTACTTCGAGATCATTAGAACTTTCTCTTCTACTTCTAGTTAAATGACTACCATTTGGGCTAGTTTTTCTATTGGAACTATCGCTTTCACTACTATTTCCACTTTCGCCACAAATGTAATTAGAAAAGGAACTGTCACGGTAATTTTCACTACTACTTAAAACGTGACTATCGATACAGATTTGAGAATGAAGATAAGAATCAACGCAATTATTAATGTGATTATTCCAACTAGATTGAGTATCATGCATGTAACGATCATAGTCGGGATCGTCCCTTTTCGATCTATTATTACTATAATTAGAATTACGAAAACTATAAAAAGAACTTTCTAGTTCACTCAGAAAAGAATGATCATTGTCAATCTCAAAAATTTGATTTTCAATATCAAAATATATGGAATAATCGTCCCTATTACTATCCCTAACAAAAAATGTGTCATCGGAGATGAAATTCCGAATGTCCCTGACGCCAACGAAATGATCAACATTACTGTGGCAATCCATTGATTTACTTAGTCCACACCTGTATTCGAATTCCCCTTTAGATAACATCA